TTAAAAATAAGCTAAATTTAAGCTTTTGGGCTCATACCTCAAATATAAAGATTCCTCTTTTTTTTAAACATTTAAATAAAGTGCCTGATTAAAGGATTATTCTGATAGGATAAATTAAGTAGAATTTCTACCTTTATTATATTTTATAGAATTAAACTATACCTAATAGTATCAAAAACTATTGTGCATCTTACACTAAAATATAATTCTTTTTGAATAAAGAACTTGAAATTCTTCCCAATTAATTAAATTAATTATTTTAAATTTATTTTTTAAATAATTCTAATAAAATATTTTTTATTTTTATTCTTTTTTTCAGCTCATTAATCTCAATTTCCTCAAATTCTTGATTTGGGTGTTGAATTGGCCTAGAAATTAATCTATTAAGATTTATCCCCCTAATTTCTTCCCCCTTTAATTTACTAGCCTCTGAAGCTGCTTTAAAATATTTTTTAACTCAATCCATTGCCTCTATTAATTTTCTTTTTATAATTTTATTAAAAATAACCTTATTAAAAAATTTTGGGATAAATAATTTTATCTCAATTGCTATTAACTCCTCATTATTAATAAAAATAGGTTCAGCTCCATTTCATTTTTGATTCCCAAATATTGTTGAAGGTTTATCTTGATTAAATAATTTTATTTTAATAACTTGACAAAAAATTTCCCCCATAATTTTATTGTCATATTATTTTAATAAAAATTTTTTATATTTAATAATTATTTTTAATATCATAATTGGAGCTATTGGAGGATTAAACCAAACTTCCCTACGAAAATTAATAGCATTTTCCTCTATTAATAATTTAGGTTGAATAATTTATGCAATTATAATTAGAGAAAATTTATGAATTTTTTACTTTAGACTATATTCCTTTTTAATTAGTATCATATGTTTTTTTTTCTTTAATTTAAATATATTTTTTATTAATCAATTATTTATTAATAATATTACCCCCTTAATTAAATTAAATTTACTTATTAATTTTTTATCATTAGGAGGATTACCCCCATTTTTAGGATTTCTTCCCAAATGAATTATAATTAACTTTTTAATAACAAATAAATTTTATTTATTAACTTTTTTATTTGTTATAACTAGCTTAATTATTATCTTTTTTTATATTCGAATTATTTACTCTTGTTTTATATTTAATTATTTTAAAATAAAATGATTAAAAATTAATTTAAATAACAATTTTTTATGGTTAATAAATTTTTTTTCATTAATTTCTACCTTAGGGATAATCCTAAGAACTTTTTTATTTTTTTAAACGAAGGTTTTAAGTTAAATTAAACTAATAATCTTCAAAATTATTTATAAAGAAAATTTCTTTAAGCCTTAGTAATTATTACCCCTTAAAATTTGCAATTTTATATCATTATTGACTATAAAGCTTATAAAATTTAATAAAAGAGAATTCTTCTCGTTAATAAATTTACAATTTATCGCTTATCCTCAGCCATTTTATTTTAGCGAAAATGACTTTACTCAACTAATCATAAAGATATTGGAACTTTATATTTTATTTTTGGAATTTGAGCAGGAATAGTAGGAACCTCTTTAAGATTACTAATTCGAGCAGAATTAGGTACCCCCGGATCTTTAATTGGAGATGATCAAATTTATAATACTATTGTTACAGCTCACGCTTTTATTATAATTTTCTTTATAGTTATGCCCATTATAATTGGAGGATTTGGAAACTGATTAGTACCATTAATATTAGGAGCCCCTGATATAGCTTTCCCTCGAATAAATAATATAAGTTTTTGACTTTTACCCCCCTCATTAACTTTACTAATTTCTAGAAGAATTGTAGAAAATGGAGCCGGAACAGGTTGAACAGTTTATCCCCCTCTTTCCTCTAATATTGCTCATGGAGGAAGATCTGTAGATTTAGCCATTTTTTCTTTACATCTTGCAGGAATTTCTTCTATTTTAGGGGCTATTAATTTTATTACAACAATTATTAATATACGAATAAATAATTTATCTTTTGATCAAATACCTTTATTTGTTTGAGCTGTGGGAATTACAGCATTTCTTTTATTACTCTCTTTACCAGTTTTAGCAGGAGCTATTACTATATTATTAACAGATCGAAACCTAAATACTTCTTTTTTTGATCCTGCTGGAGGAGGAGATCCTATTTTATACCAACATCTTTTTTGATTTTTTGGCCATCCAGAAGTATATATTTTAATTTTACCAGGATTTGGCATAATTTCACATATCATTTCCCAAGAAAGAGGAAAAAAAGAAACTTTTGGTTGTTTAGGAATAATTTATGCAATAATAGCAATTGGGTTATTAGGATTTATTGTTTGAGCTCATCATATATTTACTGTAGGTATAGATATTGATACTCGAGCTTATTTTACCTCAGCAACTATAATTATTGCAGTTCCAACAGGTATTAAAATTTTCAGCTGATTAGCTACTCTTCATGGAACACAAATTAATTACAGACCTTCAATTTTATGAAGATTAGGATTTGTATTTTTATTTACAGTAGGGGGATTAACTGGAGTTATTTTAGCTAATTCATCTATTGATATTACTTTACATGATACATATTATGTTGTTGCTCATTTTCACTATGTTCTTTCTATGGGAGCAGTATTTGCTATTATAGGAGGATTTATTCATTGATATCCTTTATTTACTGGCCTTTCTATAAATCCATTTTTATTAAAAATTCAATTTTTTATTATATTTTTAGGAGTTAATTTAACTTTTTTCCCACAACATTTTTTAGGATTAGCTGGAATACCTCGACGATATTCTGATTACCCAGATTCTTATCTTTCCTGAAATTTAATCTCTTCATTAGGATCTTATATTTCTTTACTTGCAGTAATACTTATATTAATTATTATTTGAGAATCTATAATTTATCAACGAATTGCCTTATTTACCTTAAATATACCTTCCTCCATTGAGTGATATCAAAATTTACCTCCAGCAGAACATTCATATAATGAACTTCCAATTTTAAGTAATTTCTAATATGGCAGATTATATGTAATGGATTTAAACCCCATAAATAAAGGATTATCCTTCCTTTTTTTAGAAGTGGCTACATGATCAAATTTAAATTTACAAAATGGGGCATCCCCTCTTATAGAACAAATTATTTTTTTCCATGATCATACTTTAATTATTTTAATTATAACTACAATTTTAGTGGGATATTTAATAATCAGTTTATTTTTCAATAATTATATTAATCGATTCCTTTTAGAAGGGCAGATAATTGAATTAATTTGAACTATTCTTCCAGCTATTACTTTAATTTTTATTGCTTTACCCTCTTTACGATTACTTTATTTACTTGATGAACTTAATAATCCATTAATTACTTTAAAATCTATTGGACATCAATGATACTGAAGATATGAATATTCAGATTTCCACAATATTGAATTTGATTCTTATATAATTCCAACTAATGACTTATCTTTAAATAATTTTCGATTATTAGATGTAGATAATCGAATTATTTTACCTATAAATAACCAAATTCGAATTATAGTTACAGCCTCTGATGTTATTCACTCATGAACTATTCCTTCTTTAGGTGTCAAAGTAGACGCTAATCCTGGTCGATTAAATCAAACAAACTTTTTTATTAATCGACCAGGAATCTTTTTTGGCCAATGTTCTGAAATTTGTGGGGCCAATCATAGTTTTATACCTATTGTAATTGAAAGAATTTCAATTAAAAATTTTATTAATTGAATTAATAACTATCCTTCATCATTAGATGACTGAAAGCAAGTACTGGTCTCTTAAACCATTTAATAGTAAATTAGCAATTACTTCTAATGATTAATATTTATTTATTTTTTTTTATTTATATATATATATATATATATATATAACTTAAAATAATTTAATTTAATTAAATTATTTAATAAAAGAATTAGTTAAACCAATAACATAAATATGTCAAATTTAAATTATTATATTTTGTAATATTCTTTTATCCCACAAATAATACCAATTAATTGAATATTTTCATTTATTTTTTTTATTATTATTTTTTTTTTATTTAACATTATAAATTATTATATTTTTAATTTTAGTATAAATAAATCTAATAATAAATTAATTAATAAAAAAATTAAAAACTTTACTTGAAAATGATAAGTAACTTATTTTCAATTTTTGACCCTTCAACAAATATCTTAAATTTATCAATTAACTGATTAAGAACTTTTTTAGGATTATTATTTTTACCTTACTCTTTTTGATTTATCCCTAATCGCCACTTTATTATATGAAAATTTATTTTAATAAAACTACATAATGAATTCAAAACTCTATTAAAAAATAATTATTTTCAAGGATCAACATTTATTTTTATTTCTTTATTCTCTTTTGTATTATTTAATAATTTTTTAGGGTTATTCCCCTATATTTTCACAAGTACTAGTCATTTATCACTATCTCTTAGAATCTCTCTTCCTCTTTGATTAAGATTTATACTTTACGGATGAATTAATAATTATCAACATATATTCATCCATATAATTCCTCAAGGAACCCCCACAATTTTAATACCTTTTATAGTTTTAATTGAAACTATTAGTAATATTATCCGTCCTGGAACTTTAGCTGTTCGATTAACTGCTAATATAATTGCAGGACATTTATTAATAACTTTATTAAGAAATATAGGGTCAATTATCCCCCCATATCTAATTATTTTCTTAATTTTTACTCAAATTTTATTATTAGTATTAGAATCAGCAGTTGCAGTTATTCAATCTTATGTAATTGCAATTTTAAGAACTCTTTATTCTAGTGAAGTAAATTAATGAAAAATTTATATAGTCATCCTTATCACTTAGTAGATTATAGCCCCTGACCATTAACAGGAGCTATTGGAGTTATAACTTTAGTAACTGGTTTAGTAAAATGATTCCATAATTTTAATATAAATTTATTAATTATTGGGTATATTATTACACTTTTAACTATATACCAATGATGGCGAGATGTAAGACGAGAAGGAACTTATCAAGGTAAACATACTATTTTAGTAACAAAAGGGCTTCGATGAGGAATAATTCTTTTTATTGTTTCAGAAATTTTCTTTTTTTTATCATTTTTTTGAGCTTTTTTCCATAGAAGTTTATCTCCTAATATTGAAATTGGATCTATATGACCTCCCTTAAGTATTACCCCATTTAACCCATTCCATATCCCCCTTCTTAATACTATTATTTTAATTAGTTCAGGAGTAACAGTCACTTGAGCCCACCATGCTTTAATAGAAAATAACTATTCTCAAACAACCCAAAGTCTTTTTTTTACTATTATTTTAGGAATTTATTTTACAATTCTTCAAGCTTATGAATATTTAGAAGCTCCATTTACTATCGCAGATAGTATTTATGGGTCAACTTTTTTCATGGCTACTGGATTCCACGGCCTTCATGTAATTATTGGAACATTATTTTTATTAATTTGCTTTTTACGACATAATTCAAATCATTTTTCAAGAGCTCATCATTTTGGATTTGAAGCTGCTGCCTGATATTGACATTTTGTAGATGTAGTATGATTATTTCTTTATATCTCTATTTATTGATGAGGTAATTAATTATTTATATAATATATTTAGTATATTTGACTTCCAATCAAAAAGTTTAATTATTTTTAATATAAATAATTATTTTAATAATAATCATTTTAATTTTAATTTTAATACTTTCAAATATTATTATAATTTTATCAATTGTACTCTCTAAGAAATCTTTTAGAGATCGAGAAAAATGTTCCCCATTTGAATGTGGATTTGACCCTAAATCTTCTGCTCGAATTCCCTTTTCATTACATTTTTTTTTAATTACAATTATTTTTTTAATTTTTGATGTTGAAATCGCCTTAATTTTTCCTATTATTTATTTATTTAAAACAGTTAATTTTTTTATTTGAATAAAAACAAGTATTTTTTTTATTATTATCTTATTATTAGGAGTCTATCATGAATGAAATCAAAATATATTAACTTGAACAAATTAGGGTTATAATTTAATTAAAATATTTGATTTGCACTCAAAAAATATTGAATTTTTCAATTTACCTTAACTAAATTAAAATAAGAAGCAACATATGCATTTAATTTCGACTTAAAAGATAGAGTAAAATAGACCACTCCTTATTTATTATTTATTATATTTAATTATTAATTGAAACCAAAAAGAGGTATATCACTGTTAATGATAAAATTGAATAGATATTCCAATTAAGAAATATAAAGTTTAAAATTAAGCTGCTAACTTAATTTTTAGTGGTTTAATTCCATTAATATTTCTATTTATATAGTTTAATTAAAACATTACATTTTCATTGTAAAAATAAAATATAAAATTTTTATAAATATTTAAAAATTAAAATAATTTCCTTAATATCTTCAATATTATGCTCTATAACATAAGCTATTTAAATTTAAATAAATAATAAAATTATTATTAATATTATAAATAATCATAAAATAAATCTAAATAAATAAATTTTTATATTATTTATTTGAAATATATTATAAAAAATAGAATAATTCTTTATAATATTTACTATCCCCTGGCCTCTATATATTTCTCTTCAACCTAAATCAATATTTTTTATTAAATTTTGTCCTAAATTTAAAAAATAATAAATAACCCCATATGTTGATAAATTTGGCATAAATCACATTAAACAAAGAAAATTTCTAAGTTTATAAGTCATTAAAAACTTATTTACACTATAAATATTTATATTTCTAATTAAATAACCAAAAATTCCACCCAATAAACTAACATAAATTACTATTATTTTTATATAAAAAGGTAAATAAATTATATAAGGGTAAGAAAAAATTATTCATCTTAAAAATCTTCCTCTAATTACTCTTATAAATAATAAAACTATTATACTTTTTAATATAATAAAATCTTCATCATATAAATTATAAATAGATATTAAATTAAAATCTATAATTATAGTGTATATAATTAAACGAAAAGTATAATATATTGTTAATCCTGTGGAAATATAATAAAAAAAAAATACTAAAAAATTTAGTCTTCTAAAACTCACCATTTCTAAAATTAAATCCTTGGAATAAAATCCTGCTAAAAAGGGAATACCACATAAAGCTATATTAGAAATATTTAAACATAATGAAGTTATTGGAATAAATATACTAACCCCACCTATATAACGAATATCTTGAATATCATTTATTATATGAATAACAACCCCAGCACATATAAATAGCATAGCCTTAAATATAGCATGAGTTAATAAATGGAAAAAAGCTAAATCTGGAAACCCTATTCTTAAAATTCTTATTATTAAACCTAATTGTCTTAAAGTTGATAAAGCAATAATTTTTTTTAAATCAAACTCATAATTAGCAGAAATTCCAGCTATAAATATTGTTAAAATGGATAATAATAATAAAATTTTAAAAAAAAATATATCAACTAATAATATATTAAATCGAATTAATAAATACACCCCAGCAGTAACTAAAGTAGAAGAATGAACTAAAGCAGAAACAGGTGTTGGGGCCGCTATAGCTGCTGGCAGCCAAGAACTAAATGGAATTTGAGCTCTTTTAGTTATAGCAGCTAAAATAATTATACCCCCAATAATTTTTATTTCTAAATCATTACTCATAAATTCTAAATAAAAAATATAATTTCAACTCCCATAATTTAATATTCAAGAAATTACTATTAAAATTAATACATCCCCAATTCGATTAGTTAAAGCTGTTAATATCCCAGCATTATAAGACTTAAGATTTTGATAATAAATAACTAAGCAATAAGAAACTAATCCTAACCCATCTCACCCTAATAAAATACTAATAATATTAGGACTAATAATTAATAAAATTATAGAAAAAACAAATAATAATACTAAAATAATAAACCGATCTAAATTTAATTCAGAACTTATATATCTTTTTCTATAATAAATAACAACAGAAGAAATTAAACAAACAAATATTATAAACAGTAAAGATATCCAGTCAAATAAAATTGATATTACAATTCTGACAGAATTTAAAGTAATAATTTCCCATTCAAAAAAATAAACTAAATCATTTATAATAAAATAAATTATAAAAATAAAATTTAATATTCTATACATAAATAAAAAGATAAAAGAGATATAACAAATTGAATAATTTTTATAAAAAATAATTTAAAATGATATTTATCATATTTTTGACTCCACAAATCAATATTTTTATTAAATTATTTAAATTTTTAAAATCAAATTATTGAATAATCTACCTTTAAAATTATTAAATTTAGGGGTAATCAATGTAAAAATAATATTAAATACTCTCGAGATACGCCTATATAAAATCTATATAAACCTTGATAAAATTTTCCATGCTGAGTATAAGAAAATAAATATAATCTATAACCAGCACTAAAAAAAGAAATTAATATTAATAAAATTATTGAAAAATAAGATCATCTTATTATTGCATTAATTAAACTAATTTCTCCTATTAAATTTAATGAAGGAGGGGCCGCTATATTAGAAGATAATAATAAAAATCATCATAATCTTATTGAAGGTATAAAATTTATTAATCCCTTATTAATATATATACTCCGACTATGTAAACGTTCATAACTAATATTAGCTAAACAAAATATCCCAGAAGAACATAAACCATGACCAATTATTAAAATATAAGACCCATTAAATCCTCAATAATTTATTACTATAATCCCCCCAATAACAATACTTATGTGAGCAACAGAAGAATAAGCAATTAAAGATTTAATATCTACTTGACAAAAACACTTTAATCTAATATAAAACCCTCCTAATAATCTAATTCTAATCCAAAGATAATTTAATTTTAAATTAATTTTTTGTAAAAAAATTAAAACTCGCAATAATCCATAACCCCCTAATTTTAATATAATTCCTGCTAAAATTATTGATCCAGAAACAGGAGCCTCTACATGAGCTTTAGGTAATCATAAATGAACAAAATATATTGGCATTTTTACTAAAAACGCAATTACTATTCTTAAATATAATAAATAATAATTCAAATTATAAAACTTTAAAAAATAAATTATTAATCTATTTATATTATTAAAAATGTAAAAAATTCCCATAAATAAAGGTAAAGAAGCAAACAATGTATAAAATAATAAATATATACCCGCTTGAATACGTTCAGGTTGGTACCCCCACCCAATAATCAATAATAAAGTCGGAATTAATCTACCCTCAAAAAATAAATAAAATATAAATAAATTTATTACTCTAAAAGTTAAATATAATATAATCAATAAAAAAATAACATTAAATAAAAAAAAATTATAATAAAAATTCATCCTTAATAAATTTTCACTTGCTATAATTATTAGCCCACAAACTCAAATTCTTAATAAAATCAACCCAAAAGAAATTAAATCACAAGAATAAAAATATCTTAAATTAGAAAATAATAATAAATTAATAGTTAAATTTATAAATAAATAAGACATAAAAAAAATTAATATTTGAACCATTCAAAAAATATTCTTTTTTAAACATAAAGGAATTATAAAAATTATTATTATTAAAAATTTTATCATTATAATAAACTAAAACTTTGAAAATAGTCATTCCCATGAGTACGAATTATTGAAACTAAAATTGATAGCCCTAAGGCACCTTCACAAACAGTAAATACTAAAAAAACTATTAATATATATATATCATATTCAATAAATCTTAAAAATAATAAAAAAATAAAAAAAATTCTTAAAATAATAAATTCTAAACTTAATAAAACAATTAATAAATGTTTATTTTTCGAAACAAAAATTAAATTCCCAATAATAAACATAATAAAAATAACTAATAAATTGTATATAATTATCATTCATTTATTTTTTTATTGTTTTTATAGTTTAAAAAAAACGTTGGTCTTGTAAATCAAAATTAAGAACTTTTCTTTAAAAACTTCAAAGAAAGAATTTATTCCTATCTATAATCTCCAAAATTATTATTTTTATTAAACTATTCTTTGAAATAACAAAAATTTTTATTTCTAGATTAATTATATTTTTTTCATTTATTATATATTTCCTTAATCACCCCTTATCTATAGGATTAATAATTTTAATTCAAACTCTCCTTACTTGTCTTTTATCTGGAATAATAATTAAAACCTATTGATTTTCTTATATCTTATTTTTAACATTTTTAGGGGGATTATTAGTTCTATTTATTTATGTTTCTAGAATTGCCTCTAATGAACTATTTTCATTTAATTTAAATATGAAAATAATTATTATAATAATTATATTTTTTACAATTTTAATTATAATTATATTTTGAAATAATTTAAATTGAATAAATTTTAATATTAACAACTCAGAAATAATTAATTTTATAAATTCAATTATATTTTTTAATGAAAATAAAATTAATTTAAATAAATTATATAATAATCAAAATTTTATAATTACATATTTATTAATTATCTATTTATTTATCGCTTTAATCGCAATAGTAAAAATTACTAATATTTTTTATGGTCCTTTACGAACTAATTTCTAATAAAAATGATAAATAATTTTTTACCTATTCGAAAAACTCATCCTATTTTAAAAATTATTAATGGCTCATTAATTGATTTACCTTCTCCCTCTAATATTTCCATATGATGAAATTTTGGATCATTATTAGCATTATGTTTAATAATCCAAATTTTAACTGGTCTTTTCTTAACTATATATTATACAGCAAATATTGAATTAGCCTTTTTTAGTGTAAACTATATTTGCCGAAATGTAAATTATGGGTGACTTATTCGAACTTTACATGCTAATGGAGCTTCCTTTTTTTTTATTTGTATTTATTTACATATTGGACGAGGAATTTATTATGAATCCTTTAACCTTAAATATACATGATTTATTGGAGTTATTATCTTATTTATATTAATAGCAACTGCTTTTATAGGATATGTTCTTCCTTGAGGACAAATATCATTTTGAGGGGCAACTGTAATTACTAACCTTCTTTCAGCCATCCCCTATCTAGGAATTATGCTAGTTAACTGAATTTGAGGGGGATTTGCTGTAGATAATGCTACTTTAACTCGATTTTATACATTCCATTTTCTTTTACCATTTATTATTTTAATATTAACTATAATCCATTTACTTTTTTTACATCAAACAGGATCAAATAACCCGCTAGGATTAAATAGTAATATAGATAAAATTCCTTTTCATCCTTATTTTACATATAAAGATTTAATCGGATTTTTAATTTTAATAATATTCTTACTTCTACTCACTTTATCTAACCCCTACATATTAGGAGACCCTGATAATTTTATTCCCGCTAATCCACTAGTAACTCCTATCCATATTCAACCAGAATGATATTTTCTTTTTGCTTATGCTATTTTACGCTCCATTCCTAATAAACTAGGAGGAGTAATTGCTTTAGTAATATCTATTTTAATCATTATTATTCTACCTATAACCTTTATAAAAAAAATTCAAGGATTACAATTTTACCCTATTAACCAATTTATATTTTGAATTTTTGTAATAATAGTAATCTTATTAACTTGAATCGGAGCTCGACCTGTAGAAGCTCCCTATATTATTACAGGGCAATTATTAACAATCCTCTACTTTATATATTTTATTTTAAACCCATTAATCAGTATCTATTGAGATAAACTTTTATTTAATAATAAATAAATAATTTTAAATTAATAAGCTTTTAAAAGCATTTGTTTTGAAAACTTAAGAAAGAATAATAAATTCTATTAATTTATACTAAAAATAATTCATTTATATTAAAAAAATTTTAACCCCTATAAATAATAATAAAAAATTCAAAGCAACAGGTAAATATCCTATTCAAGCCAAATATATTAATTTATCATAACGATAACGAGGTAATGTCCCCCGAACCCAAATAAATAAAAAAGAAATCAAAGTTAATTTTAAATAAAATAAAAAATTTAAAGTATACCCCCCTAAATAAACTAAAACAAATAAAAATCTTATAAATAAAATACTTGAATATTCTGCTAAAAAAATTAAAGCAAACCCTCCTCTTCTATATTCAACATTAAACCCGGATACTAATTCTCTTTCACCTTCAGCAAAATCAAAAGGAGTTCGATTAGTTTCAGCTATCATTGAAGAAATTCAACATAAAGATAAAGGAAATATAAAAAAAATAAATCAAATTAATTTTTGGTAATTAAAAAATATTAAAAAATTAAAATCTATAACTATTAATAATCTAGATATAAAAATTAAAGCTAATCTAACTTCATAAGAAATTGTTTGAGCTACCGCCCGTAAACCCCCTAATAAAGCATAATTAGAATTTGAAGATCAACCAGCAATTATCACTGTATAAACCCCTAAACTAATTCTACAAAAAAAAAATAAAACTCCTAAATTAAAACTAATTATATTAAAATAATAAGGAATTAATATTCAAATTAATAAAGATATTATAAATCTAATCACTGGAGAAAAATAATAACAAAAATAATTTGAATAATTAGGATAAGTTTGTTCTTTTGTAAATAATTTAATGGCATCAGAAAAAGGCTGTAAAATCCCAACTATTCCTAATTTATTTGGCCCTTTACGAATCTGAATGTAACCTAATACTTTACGCTCTAATAAAGTTAAAAAAGCAACCCCCACTATTACTCCTAAAATTAAAATTAATAACCCAATAAAAATCAAATATAAATCTATTATGTACATTTACTATCTATATAATAAATTATACATTCATGACTTCTAAAATCATTACATTTTTTCTGCCAAAATAGTCAAATTTCTTAAATTTTTACTTTTATAAAAAATTAATAAAATTCACAATATTTTAATTTAATTATAATATTCAATCCTTTCGTACTAAAATATTAAAAATTTTTAAAAGATAGAAACCAACCTGGCTTACACCGGTTTGAACTCAGATCATGTAAGATTTTAATGATCGAACAGATCAAAAATTTTAAACTTTTGCATTTAAATTTTATCTTAATCCAACATCGAGGTCGCAAACTTTTTTTCTTATAAGAACTAAAAAAAAAAATTACGCTGTTATCCCTAAGGTAATTTTTTCTTTTAATCAATAAAATTGGATCAAAAATTCACTTATCTATGTTAAACACAAAAAAAAGTTTTCTTTATTTTTTTATCACCCCAACAAAATATTAAATTAAATCTATATTAATAATTATATAAATAATTTTAATTTAATTTAATATAAAACTCTATAGGGTCTTCTCGTCTTTTTAAATTATTTTAACTTTTTAATTAAATAATTAAGTTCAATTAAATATTTTTAAGACAGCTTATATCTCATCCAATCCTTCATACAAGTCACCAATTAAGAGACTAATGATTATGCTACCTTTGTACAGTCAATATACTGCAGCCCTTCAATATTTTATCAGTGGGCAGATTAGACTTTAAATTATTTTCAAAAAGACATGTTTTTGATAAACAAGTGAATATAAATTTTTGCCGAATTCCTTAAAAATAATTTTAAAAAATTATTTTTCAATTTTTTTTTATTTACTAATTTTATCATAATTTCTTTACATTTACTATTAATGAAAAATTTTTTATATAAAATTAAATTAAAAATTAAATTTTCATATATTTAAAATTATTTATAATAAAATAAAATTTATTAACAATATAAATTATAAAATTTTTAAATAAAAACTATTAATTATAAAATTTTAATTTAAAGCTTATCCCTTAAATTATCAAATTGAATTAAAAATTTAAATAATTATTTATTTAAATTTTTAATTAAATTAAAAATTAAATTTTTTTCTAAAAAAACTAGATATATTTAAAAACGATTAACATTTCATTTCTAATTAACTATTAAAAATATTTATGCTACAATAACTTTATTAATTAATTAACTCTTTTAAATTCGAGAAATCTAAAATTTTAAAAATTTATTAATAAACTCTGATACACAAGATACAATAAATTAAATTTACTTTTTAAAAAATTATTTTTCAATTTATTTCAAAATTCTTTTACAATACTAATTAACTATAAATTTAAAAATTTTTTCTATTAAAAATACTTTAACCCCCATTAAATATATTTTAATATTAAAATTTTTTTTATTATCTTTTATTTTATTAATTTTACCCCCTCAAATCAATTAAATAAATTAATAATCTTTTCAATGTAAATGAAATACTTTTTCAAGCTCTAATTTGTTCTTTCTAGAAACACTTTCCAGTACCTCTACTTTGTTACGACTTATTTCAACTTATATTATGAAAGCGACGGGCAATATGTACATATTTTAATTATTAATCATTTTATTAATTTAAATAAAATTACATTCAAATCCACTTTCATTTAAATTTTTCAATTTAAAATTCATAATAAATAAATTTATTGTAATCCATTATATTCTTAATTATAATCTGCATCTTGATCTGATTTAATTTTTATTTAAAATTTTAAAATATTATTCATTATTAAAAAATATTTTTTTAACAACGATATACAAAATAATAAATTAAGTAAATTTATTCGTGGATTATCAATTAATAAACAGATTCCTCTGAATGAACTAAAATACCGCCAAGTTATTTAAGTTTCAATAAAATTTTATCTACTTTTTTAGTATTATTTATTTAATTTTTTAATAATAGGGTATCTAATCCTAGTTTTTTATAAAATTTATTAATTCATAATAATTTATAATTTTTTATTAAATTAAAATTTCACTTAATAATTTAAAATTTAAATTATATATTCATATATTAATTAATTACTAATAAAATTTAATTTAATTTTTGTATAACCGCAACTGCTGGCACAAAATTAGTTATTAATTTCAACATTACTAAATCTTAATTTCTTAAATTTTTAATACTAATTACTACTCTTATTATTTAATTATTATCAAAATAATTAAAATTTACCACTAAAATTTATATGTAAAATAAGTTTATAATAAAATTTTTTAAACTATAAAAATTTATTTATATATGAAATTTTTTGCATAGATTTTTTTTTTTTTTTTTTTATATTAAAATATTTAATGTATATATATTTATTTAACAATTTAAAATATGTCTATAAATCAATTAATAATTTCTTTCTTTTTTTCTTCATAATATTCAGTATAAATATAATATGGCTATTTAAAATTTTATAATTTAGCCAAATTATTACATATTAAAATAATTAATATTAATTTTTTCAGTAATTTATTATATTATATATATATATATACATTTAAATATTTAATATATATAAATAAATTTTTATAGCTATTAACTAATAAATTTGTCCTAAACCATGTTAAATAATTTTTACTATAAATATAAAAAATAGAAA